GGCTACAGCGTGATAGTGGAACCCGCCATTCTCATGCATTTCCCTTGAAACCACTACGGTTTTACACCTGAAAGTAGCTACCAATCTTTTACAAACTTCCTCCTGAGAAAGATCCCGCGTGAGATAGTGTTACTGACACATAAGGCTTCAGCGTGCTTTTCGCCAGTTGCTTCTCTTTTCTTTTCGCTTTGATTCTATATAAATACATACACAACGAATATCTATTCATAGGAGTGAGTGACCCATGGGGAGGAGGGTAGTGAATTCATTGTCTGAAAGTGGGAGTGAAAGGAGACTGCTTTTGCTTTGAATGCTTACCCAAGCTCTTTGACAGACTCGCGGGGTACCGATTTCCTCCTGCTTCGTGCGTCGGGCCGGGCCTGTACATCCCAGATTGTCTACTCCTCTTTTCCAGATTTCCCATACTATGATATTAGCCGGCCTGTATACCAACAAGAGCAACAGCTTTTATTCAAAGAGCCACATGTACCGCGCGCGCCGCAAGAGCCCCAACAGCTTCTTTGTGATTTACATACTGCATGGGAACATGTCCGCCTCTAACTCCTCATGAACCTAACGAAAGAACTTAACCAATTGAGCGCAGGTTCTTATTCCAAGCACCAACAAGCCGATGATCGTACAAGCGAAAGACCAGACTAATGAACCGAAAGCCCCTCTTTGACTTTGAAGTTCTTTCCAGATACATGGCTTACATACCCGGCTCAACAAACATTGAAGGAAAACAATCGAATCGAGGGTCCGGAGGAGAATTGGCCATTCAATCTTGTGAACTAATCGAGACCGAAATTGGAAAAAGAGATACGAACGAAGAAAAATAACCAATCGATGAAAGAACATGAAACCATTCTGTTTCAATAGAGGTACGAGAAACGGTTGAGGGCAATGAAGTAGGTGAAGTGGTTAAATTTTGCGAGCTGTTCCAACCACTGCTGGATGTGATTCCAAGAGCCAAACGAGAATGAATACCACACAGAAGAGTCAAGACCGGGCTCCCTAATAGAATGTTTAACCGATCCATTCCGGATTGACCGAATTGGTACAGAAGTTGTAACATGGGAAAACTACAGAAAACACGACTTATTTGAATAACCCGGTGACCCACCAATTGTAGAAGTAGGATCTTTGGCAAGCAATAAGCACTTAAATAATACAATTCGAGTGTACCATCTTCTTTATCATTTCGAAGAAAAGGTGCGGGAGGAAAAGGAAACAACGGGGGGATCCGAATCGGACCTAAATGGAAATGACATGAAAAGTCTTTTTCAAAACCTAGCATTAAGGGCGTTACGACAATATACGAGAGGAATGGAGAAAAACTCGTGATTGGTGTGGAGAAGAAGATCTGTTTATGATATAGTTCAAAAAAGAGTCGTCTCATTTTCTTACTTCTTCCTTCGTCTTCATTCACTTCAAGGCTGGTTCTGAACGCTGCGTAACATCGAAGTAAACCTGAAGTGTTGCGAAAGACTGGGATGGGAAACAAAACAGAAAGTATCATGGTACGTCGTCCTTCACTGAAATGGAACTTTAGGGAGTGTTCTACTTTCTCTCCTTGTACTGCTTACGCATTAGACAATAGAGTCTCCCCATGGCAAGCAGACTTCTTCTGTACCATTGACGCCTTGCCCGTATATCCTTTTTGTCTGGGCAAGCCTTTCCGTTAGAAGACTACGAACTATAAAGCGCAAGAGCTTTCTTTCCCAAACCAACCAGTCAAGTTGGAGGGTCGAAAGAACCACGAAAAACAAAGGAGGCTTGGCTATCAAGTCACGATTATTGGGCTGGAAAACAAAGCGAATAAGGAAGTATAGGGACGAGAAGAAAAGAAAGAGGAATAATTTCTTCATCAAAACAAGGTAAAATTCTAACATAATGAACATTTTTTTATAAGATTCCCTCCAGACAGAAGTTTTTCCTGATAGGAGTAGTGAAGAATGTTAGTGAGTTGTGTGGTTGTTGACCAATGTAAAGCATGGGACGTTTGGGGCCTTTTCTCTCTATATTATATATACGAAATGAGAAGAAAATTAAATATGCTCCTTTCATGGAAATGGACTGATTTAGCGTCTGAAAAGCTATCTTTAGCTATGATTTTTCGTAAGAAACAGCATTTTGTTCTGCTTCCGCGGACTCGGAACTGTATTCATTTCTTAGTTATAGCCTCCATACTGATTCCCAGGTTGACGGTTCAGCTCCTTTCGAAAGGAGCGTTGCTATCCCATTTTTCTTTTCTTTGTTTAGGTAGCTTTTTGTTGTTAAGCTACCCTACCAAATTGCTCTCGTTCGCTCCTCCGTTAAGAGTAGCTCTGTTCGCTTTTTTTCTTTCATATTTTGTCTTTTTCACTTGCACTATCTTACTTACGCAATTACTGATTGATGTTATATATAAGGTAGATCCCGTACTGCGGGATTGATTCATTGAGTGCAATACAACAAATGATAATGCAATAAAAACGGAGAGAATGCCAACACTTTTCTGTGTTGCTCTTTTTTCCCCAAGGGATCGAGGGGTGGCTCCTGTTCTCGAAAGAGCTCCAACGCCATTTTATTGCATTTTCGCATTTCACATGGGCTACTGATTTTAGAATGAGCGCTACAAATCCTGTCAATCCAGCTTTCCCTGACTACTTTTAGGAGGTACTCTATATCTACCGCGCTGTCAGTATCTGGCTTTTTGAGCATTGGATAGAGTGCATAATTCAAGGCGGGAAATCCAATCTAAAAAAAAGTGCAAGGACAATATTTCTTTTCAATATGAATAGACGATAGCTTCTTTTAGTCCAAAAGTGACCTTTAGGTTTATGATATTCGCCAATTGTTTCTGGGCTCTGGAAAGTCGAGTGAGAGGTAAAAAAAACTGCATATTTTCATCCTGGGGAATCTCTGAGCACGTGGGCTTTTTCTCGAGAACATCAAAAAAAAGAGAGACCAAAGACGTTGTATAGTTGGATTTTTCTGGACCATAACAGCCTTGGAGCGGTACATTGGTTTATGGATACGCCTAGGCGCACCGCGCCATAATCCGCCCGTTGCCGGGCTCTGATGGACTCCTTCCTGTTGAGGAGCCACCAATGATGCGTGCTCTTTGTCACTACAGACCTCTTCCAAATTTATGGTAAAAAGGGTCTACAAAAGATAGAGTGTTGCTGCAGTCTACCTCTCATACGGAAAAAGGGAATAAGGCTTTCTCCAGATCAACTTAGACACAAATCAAAGCAAATTTCCCCCCTTGTAATTCCCGCCGTTCGAGCATCCATCTTCCTTCTTTCTTTCCCAGATCTGTGAAAACCGATTAAAATACTCTACTGGCATCCCCGAAAACCTCAACCAAGCAAAGGTCTTTGCAATCCGATCATTCGCCTCCATGAAGTCCGGTACCCATTTATGTACTGTGAGATAATGGCCGGCGATCATCCAGGGGCCGCCCGAAATTACTTTGACATAATTTTCTTTTTCATTCAGAAAAAATAGGACTAAATAATAGCCACACTCAAAAGAAATAATGCATAAACCCCCTTACCCAGATCAGTTTCATCTTATCCTGTAAATAAAGCGATAGATTTGCCAAGTAATTTGACGATACCCAAGGAGCACGTATTCTGCGCAGTTGCACCCTCTCTGGTCGTCATACTCCAATACTTGCACTTTATGAAAAAAGTTGTTCTTCTTGTCTTAAAATCTCATTGTACTGCCCCATGAGATCCTTTTCCAAACATAGCTTCAAGGGGTTCGAGGTAAGCTTGACTTTGGCATCCGAAAAGAGAAATCTCGAAAGAATCTCTTTATTGTTTTGGAAATAGTTTAATCCCTTCTGTAAATGCTTTAATTTCCGACTTTCTCCATTCCCTTGCCTCAGGAAAAGAAAAAAGTAATCGACAACTAGGATTGACAAAGGCACGATCAATCTGTTCCCGGATTCTGGCTAAGCCTTGTCGATTGTTCGTCCAAGTATAACTTTAAAATCCAAGGTCAATCCAATCACAATCATCCTTTGCGGCCTCATTGAATTCCTGGAACCTTCTTTGGGAGACAGCGGCACCATCAGAGCTCCCATGTCGTCAGAAATCCAATCTGTGGTAGCTTGCAACCGAAGAGGAGTATCCCCTCTCTCGTAGCACCAAGAAGTGTAAACGCCGGGTGATTTGGTTGGCTGTCATGATATGTCCCAGGTTATAGACATTGAACCTCTTGCCCCCCAATCCCAACTGTTTGGAGTTACATATGAAGAAAGGATTCCCTGCTGTTTGGTAAGGAGAAAGCCCGATCTATGTTGGCTCGAATGATGAAGAAGATGAAGGAGGCCAAGTCTGACGGAAGCATCTGCGGACTTAACGAAGAAAGGTCCATGGCCTAGGGTCACTATCACCAAAGAGGAGTGCAGAAGTTTAAGGAAGCCCTTGCGTAGAGCCCTTATTGTCAAAGTCCTGGGGATGTCAGTTATAAGATAGACGAGCAGAAAGTTTCATTTCTTTTGGGACTGGAGCAATGTAATGGTCCCTGGGGGAAATAGGGCATTATTTAACTGTTTGCAAGTGGAGACAAAACATCAGACCATCCAAGGTAACTATAGCAAAAGAAGACTACTTATGGAGAACACTCACCGGCGGCTTTTGAGGTTCTCCCAGCAAGAAAACGGATGCGCAGCTCAATCCCTTGCTTGTTGGGTCGGAACAAAGGCCTTTCGGACCATTGATGCTACCTCCCAACAGGCGTCGCAAGAGGAATCAGCCACGTGGCTAAACCATCAGCGTCAACTAAAAAACCTAGTAAAAACTTCAAGAAGGAGAATTCCCAATCGTATCGCCTCAATCAAAACCCCTAATACGAACCAAGAATTGGATTTCAATGCCTGAAGTGGATTGCAACATAAACAGCACAGGGGATCTCAATTCCTTCTCTCAGGTGAAAGTCTTTACTATAAAGAATGTCTAATTCAACATCAAAGAAGGCCGAGGACGCGCAGCTCCTTGAGAGCAATTGCAGACACCAAGCATAATCTTCTTGCAAAGACATCTGGTCATAGGGAAGAGATTTTCACTTCAACCCTCCGTCTTCCTCCCCCCAATTAATCTACCTCCATTTTCGTATGTCCACTACCTGAGGGATCAGCAACCAGTGGAACTGCTGATCTTGTTTCCGACTGGCCAACAGACGAAGATTTGGTGATCCCCGACCACAGGATCGACGAGATCCTATTCAGGATGCGCTCACTAGTAGGACCAACTCCAACGGAGATTTCGGAATTCATCAAACAAAGTAGTAAAGGGATGAATAAGGGGTAAGAGAAGCCATCGTCTCTGGTTCAAGCTCAGCCGTAGGCGAGTGAAGGAAAAGCTATGGGAAGAAATGCCAGAGGGAAGGAAGAAAGATCAGCTGGTAAAGCAAGCTGCGCTACCTTTTTATTTACGGTTCAAAGTCGGCAAGGGGGATGGAAGAACTTCCGGAGTTAGCTCTCCTTCCGATCTTACAGGCTAGCTTACAGGGGAATACGATTAACCGATTACAGATAAGTGAGAGTGTGCGGGCAGGTAGGCCAACGAGTGAGGTAGACCGCTTTTCCAACATCCTACTAGCCGGCGCATCCTTTGAATGGGATAGGCTTCGGGCGGAGAAAGGCTTCGTCTTTAGAGGAGTAGGGATCGACTTCACTAGAGGAGCGGAAAGAAGACCAATCGGATTACCAATAAGGGATAGCTAAGACAAGGCAGCGTCACTTTCAAGCTTTGAAACTCTATCCGCAGGGTCAAAAGTCAACAGGAAGGCACCGGATAAGCAGATAACATAAACTACTACCGTACAGCCCATCCACTTGACGGCATTCAAAGGCGTTGAACTTCGAACATACTACAACGAACATACTTCACTCGGGCATAGGGAACATGCCCAGCTTAGCCATCCTACTCATACACGGAAAGCAAATCACAGGCAGTCTGCTTTCTCTACACCACCCACTCATAGGATTCATTCACCAGTCTTAAATCCTAATTGATCTCGGATTTTACATAGAAATCCTGATCTGCTTTATGGTGCTGCTTCCTCCAAGGATACGGCCACGAGTATTAGGCACACCATCTTCTGAAGTAAATGCTTGTGCTGGGGAGTCAAATGTATCCACCTGCAAGAGGGTGGGCAAGAAGCCCTCTTGGTTCAGTTCATCGTTTCTGCTAATGGACACCCAGCCGTGCCACCTCCAACTATTATGTAATCGTAGTAATTTTCTCATGGCAGGTGCAGAATGTATTAGCTTTGAGAAGCCGGACATAGAGAACACAAATGAAAAAAAAAGGGATACACAAAATAACTATGAATAAAATTTACTGCAACAACTCACCCGCCAAGCATCATCAGAGTAGCCTGGGGATTGGTTCCTGGAGACACTGTGAATATTGAGCCATCAACAACTCGGAGGGCATTAATACCGATCACCCGGAGGTCACTGTCTACAACTTTATCCACAAGGCAGCCCCTGTGGTAATGCCAAATGGTGCTCACTGTCCGGCGGCAGAAAGAAATCACTCATTAGCATATCATTTGATTGATCAATGGGCAATGTAGGTCCTACAAATCAGATATCTTTTCCATTATAGTGGCCACAGTCAAATCAGATATCTTCTCAATAATTGTGGCCACAGTGAGGTATAAAGGAGAAGATGGTTGTCTAATGAAGTGCGAGTGGGCAGGGGAGGAAAAAGGTAGGACCAAGATTCAGTTATACCCACCACCTGAATAAGCCAATGCTCGTCAGGCTTTGGAGGAAGAAGGGTTATACCATTTCTTGGGTTGTCATAGAGGAATTGACCCACATATGGCAAGTGCAGGGCAAGGGAAATGCCTCATTCAGAAAGGTATGGCCGTCAACCAATACCACTCAATAGCAGAAGCTGAGGACTGCCCATTGCACCGGATGAAAGTCTAACCTCTCCTCCATTATCACGCACCATTCTGTGATGATAGTGACCAAAAGCATCACGGTACACCACTCCAATTGCTGATAATTTTGAGTTATCTACTGCAGAGGAAGAGGAAGTAGCAAGTAGAAACCTCTCCACACTTGCAGGAACAGAAACCTTTATGTTTGAAGGTTTTGCATTGCTCAGTAGATCCGCTGCATTATGCCTTCTACCGGCACTATCAAATTACGAACCACTCATTTTGGTGCCTAAGACATGTTCCAAAGTAAAGCCATTATATGGATTAACCCCTGCCTCCAGTAGACTATCTCTTATAGTATATACGATTGCCAGGTTCTCAACTCAGGTCGGAAAAGAATAGCACTCTCCACCCATTCATAAGATTGATTCACCAATGTTAAGTCCCAACTCAGTCCAGACTTTGCATAAAATTCTTGATCAGCTTTACTGTAGAATATGGACATCCAGCTGTGAAACCGATATGCAAATAGAAAGTCTTTCTCTGATGATGCCCTTGAGCCAATTTCATTACCTCGAAAGCCTATCCTTTCTATATGAATATGAGATTGTCGGGCCGATAAAGCATTTCTTTCTTCTCGACTCCCGAAATCGAGAGAGAAAATATACGAATTACCTTCGCCTAAAGACTCACCCTTAGTCTTTCTAAACCTTCGCTGATGGGACAGAGATATGAGTGAAGGGGCTTCAGTCTGTCTACCGTCTTTCCAGTCAGCGGAAACCCCCCGATCTTTTATGATAGTGCAGAGAATCCGCCTTTGGGCAATCATTCGTTCATTCAGCACGTAGGAGAGGTCTAAGTTACTCATGTCTTGCTTGCAATCCCCTATCTCACTGCTGGCTTGGCAGCTAGTCCCACACTGATCCCACTGCTGCTAGAAGCTCCCAACTCTAAGGGGATCGGTCCTTAAGAAGGTAATCATCGATTTATTGAGTTCTGCTAGTAAAAGCTTAGTTCGCCCTTACCAACAAAGAAAGAGTACTCTAAAGATGGAATTATAGCAGCCAGCAAAGAAATGAAAAGGCGTGAAAGAATTCAATAAATTAAGATCGAGCCTCATTCGAAATAATGGTTCACTACCAGTACAAAGAATACCAACCCGAAGAAGCGGAATGGGCTCTTAGCCAAGGAGCAAACCCAAACAAAGCCTATTTCACTCTGTTTCTCAAAGATTTCCAGCTAAGCTTAGAACAAAGCAAGCAGTGGGCTTCAGTTTCAGGAAACCTGATCTAATCGGGAAAGCTGGGAGCAAGAAGAAGTCCATCTCAAAAGCGAGATTAGCGCTTTCTCTGATATAGTCTATTTGAGTGTCCGATCTCTGAAGGGAGATCGGGAAGTCAGGTCTGAGACAAAAAGTTCCCAGCCTGGTTATAGTAGAAGTTGTCCCCTCTTCTTATATCACGCAATTTTGTGATGAGTTACACCGGAGTTGGAACCGGGAATGGATTAGCGATCAGAGTCTGTCGCGATCTCGATAGAGATTGTTAGAGAGGGACCTAAGCGGGGCCGATGAGTGATACGAACAAATGGGTTCCCTAAGTAATTGGAGGGACCATCGATTCTTTGGAAGTCAGCTGAGAGACCGTTGAGATTAGACAGTAGGGAACCGAAGCCAATTTCTTCTAAGAGCCGTTTGATAGCCCTTTTCGTCCCTTATCAATTGCTTTCTCCTAATAGAGTGATTTACCCGATTAGATTAAGGCGCAGGATTCCCCACCCCTTGTCAAATAAGGGAAGTTTCCGTCCACACCTAGCTAGCATCGAAGAGCATTCATCCCGTATCCTCACTTATCCTATCCTACGTTCTTTCCGTTTTCGAAACGAAAGTAAAGAAAAGAAAAAGAAGAAAGCTACCGCCAAGCAAAGGGCGATGATCCAGTGGCCTACAGTACGGATGAGAAAAATTGCCTGGAGAAGGAGTGAAAGAACCCGGGTCAAAGAGGTGGATCCGAATATATGGGCCCTGAATGCTCGCCCCAAATAAGCTAAAACAAAATCGCTGAGACCTGGAGGGGGATAAAGGCTAAACGTACAAGACAAGTAAGCAAAGTGGATATTCAACGTACGTCCAAGAATGGCCTTGCCGCCATTCCTCAGCAAGACCAAATTTCAAGTCCAATAATGCCAAAAGTCAATCTGTCTTCGGCTATCCAGCAAGCGTGCCAGCTGGAACCGGATCCCGCTTTGAGGTCCTCCAATCTTTGAATGAGGAAAACACCCCCATACGTGCCAATTAAAAAAGCAAAAATTCTCTTCTATTTCTGCTTCCCAAGGCGGAATCAGTTGCATTGCCTCCCTCTCTTCTAAACCGCACGGAAGCAAACAAGTCCTTAAAGCTTTGGAAAAGCAAGAAGCTCTGGGAACAAATAAGCCCGCGGGAAGAAGAGTATAAAGAATCAATCTCTGACAACCCAACGAAATCAAAATTCCCCTTCCATCAGTGATGAGTCCCTTGTGGACTATGTGGTAAATTCAAGCTACACCCTACCTACCAGCGGGTCAAGGGCTTGTTGGTGTTCTACCATCCTTCTCTCCCCCTGACAATTGCCACTCCCATCCACCACCCTTCTCGGGATTTGAGAAACTACTCAGCCAGCCACCCCTCTATGGGTTTATAGACCCTACAACCAGGAAAGAAAGTTCCAGCTACTGGAAACTCCCTCAGCCCAAGTTCTGGTTCTATACCAGACAACACCCCTTGCCGTCGGACTTGTCTTTCTCCTTGACTTGCGGGAGAAGAAGACTAGGGAAAAGCATTGTATGCCCGATAAAGCGCATTGACTAAACTAAACCAAAGAGTATGGACGTTAATTTCCCCTAAGGTGATTTAAGTAGAAGCTGAAGATTGTCTAGTTGAGCAGGAGGCCAAAGAGAGGACTCGCCCCGAATCCCTTTCATACCGTCACCCTTTTGTTGCTATCAGGAAGAGCTAACCAGACTAATGACCGTGAGTGACTCAGGACTCGAACCTACCACCGCAGCGTAGGCCTATGTTCTACTAACTAAAAAACTAGGGCTGAGATTGGTGAGTAAACTTTACTAAAAAAGCATATAGAAGGACTCGATTTAGACTACCCTACGCTACAAAAGATAGAGCGCGTTCACACGGCACGCTCCTCTTTCATTTTTTTAAGTAAGAGTAATAGCCAAAAGTCAAATAGTAAAGGTAACTTCACTCTTCTCAGGTTAGTATCCTATGGCCCAGAACTCTTTTTTCTTTTCTTTCTTTTTTGAGTACTCTATTCACTACGCCACCTCAGCAGCTGTGACTTGAACTACTGTCTGCATTACTGGGTTGGTTGCAAGCGGCTTTGGAAATGAAAATAAGAAACTGTCAAGTGTATGGGGATTCATCCCTGATTATCTTTAAAACAATCGGGAAATAGAAAACTCAAGACCCCAAGTTACTTCCCTATCATCCTGTTAAGATCGGATAAAAAAGTTTCGTTCCATTGAGTTCAATTACATGCCCCGATCCAAGAAGAAATTCGCCGACGCCCTGGCGACGCATCAATGATGAGGGTAACAGAAGGAACAGTTGTATAACCTCTCCAGGTAGAAACTCGGGACGTCCCATCATACTGCTTGATGATAGATGGAAAGCCCTGGTATTATGATATCATATCAAGCGGTATATTCAGCATCGTGAGTATCCTCCTGGTATCTCTGAAGTCGACAAGAAAACAGCAGATTGGCAATGAGTTTCTTTCTCAATGGAGAAAGACTTTACAATTCTATGCTACTAAGATGTGTAGATGCCAAAGAGGCAAAAGCTTTCATGGAAGAAGTGCATGAAGGGATATGTGGGACTCATGCGAATGGGCATATGTTAGAAAGCAAAATTCATAGAGCCGGTAACTTTTGGCTCACACTGGAGACGGATTGCATTGAATATGTGCGAAAGTGTCACAAGTGCCAAATCTCTGCTGACAAGATTAATGCTCCGCCTTATAATCCCAGAAGTGAGGAGCCAGCTGCTGCAGGCGAGTCGCTTGAGCCGGCGACAAAAGCCGGATGAGAAGAAAACCTGGCCTTGAAAGTACTAATCCTACCTGGTCCCGTCCCATACATTAAGGGATACCCTGTTTTTGAGCTGACCCTTGATAAGGAACTGGGCCGTCACAGATCTCCAGAAGATTCCACCTCTGGAAAGAAATCACTGGTGCTCGATCGAGTTGGGGCAGGGATTCTCTACAATGAGATTTTCGGGATTCAAGAAATAGTCAAAAAAATGGCTGGACGGGAAGCAGCAGCAGCTTCGCAAAGTTGAAGTTTAACGTTCGTTGCCTGACGCCTATCATTTGGTTGTACCATTTCGGAGAGATGGAATCGACAGCAGACTGATTTTGAAGCTGTAACAGTCGTTGTTCTTGATTTGATGCAACAAAAAGGCGCTTCGCACCTTGTGGACATTACTACCCTTCTGATTGGGTATCAGAGGCAGGTGCGTATATGAACAACTCGTTTTTCCTTTCGCTAGACCATCGTATAACAATGGTGTGTTGTTCGTTCTAAAACTAAATCCCTTGGTGTCTCATGCGCCCAACAGAGTTAGCAGTTCAGTGAAAAAACCGGATGAGGTGGGACGAGTAGGAGATCCAAAAGACTGCTACCATGCTTTTCCGTCGGTCGAGATTTTTTAGTAGTGTGTTTGCGAAGGCGTTTTTTGATTAAAAAAAAGCTGGACCTCAGATATGAAATATACCCTCGAAAAACATCCTTACTTAGAAGGCTAAGGTTTCCCACTGAATGAGGAATGTAGCTCGAGCGCTCTATTCTCGCGTACGTAGCCTTGATGTCTCTCTCGGTCTTTTCTATACTACGCTCTTCTCGGTGACGCGATGAAGTCATTGGGAACAGTCTCTCTCCCTTAAGAAGAGTGGGTCGCTGATCTGGGAGTCAGTGTCTCGATGCCGAAGCCACGATGTCACTCTTGGCAATGAGTTAACCACCTAAAGCAGGGGCTGCTTCCATTCCATGACGCTCTGGAGGCATCGACCTCCTCTACATAAAGGAGAGACGATTCCTTCCAGGGGGAACCATCGTCCCTATATGCTCATACGGCACCACCTCCGACCTTACCTCATCTGAATCAGCCTATGATAGAGGGCTACCCCGATTACGAGGCGGATTCGACTGAAGTAGATCAGCCACTCAATCTTCTACATACCCCGAGTTTTCCACTTTTGAAACTATAAAAATAAAGGGTCCGGGAGGAAGAAGAAGAGAAGATGAAGTCTAACAGCAGGTCTTGGGGATAACATACGATTGATGAGTGATCCCCTCTGAATCAGGGAAGGTAGGACATTCTGTGAACCTTTACTGAAATTGGATGAAGCAACCATATAACTGACGATATTGATTTAGTAGCGAGATCAGTTACACTAGCCCGGGCATCATCGCTGTCTTAGCGCGAACAGTCTGTAGCCAAAACAGAGTAGAGATTCGGAGGGATGTGAAGAGAAATGAAGTCAATGACACCACACCAGACCGACCGGAAAGGGAAGAAGTAGCTACCATTTCACTTTTCCTTTACATGCTTTCCCCTATCACCAACTCTGATGTCACTGTCAACTTCAAAGAGAGAGAGGGGGAAGTCAGGGTGAGGGAGGAGAAGAAAGGGTGTCAGGGACGAAAGAAAAAGTACCCAATAGAGACAATAGATCACGTAGTCCCCGGAGTCAAATACCGAACCTTAATATACCTCTTCTTCATCCTTTGCCCTGACTAAATCATCCCACATTGAAATAAATCTTCCAGCCGTCGTTCCAGCTGAGCTTCGAACAGAGAAAGCAAATAGCAATGAAAGGGCACTCGAAGCAGGTCCTTCTGTTAGACTTAATTTACTTTGAAGGTGAACGGCACGAAGTCTTAACGAGCCACTTAAGATCAGCAAGGAGACCCTATTGAGCTTTCTTCAGAAATTCCTGGTGAGATAGAACAGATTGCAACAGTAGGAGATGGGCAATGGACCAACTACTTTGATGAATCATCCACAGCCAAGGAAGAAGGTGGTGTAGGAATCGTTTTGAAATCACCAAAAGGAGAGTCAACATCTTTATCCTTAAAATTGGAGTTTCCATGCTATAATAACAGTTCTGAATATGAGGCCTTAGCGATAGGGTTGTCTATCGCTAAAGAAATGAAGATCAAAAAGTGAAAGACATCCCAGGCCAGGCATAATAATATGAAGAAGAGCGTTTCCTAGCCGTCTTGTCCTTGGGTTTTGAAGTACCACTGAAGAATCAAAGCAAATAGAAAGCACTATAGCCGCAGCTGAAAAAGGGCTTTCATAGGGGATAAAAGTAAACTCCTTTCCCGTTCCGCTACTTCACTTCTTGGCTTGAAGCGCCTTTTCTGAACAAATCGAAGAACCTAATAGTTGGATCCATGAGGAGACAGGAGAAAGCCATTCATTCCGGTCATTGAGGATTGATTGATCTAAACCAAAGAGAAGATTATAGGAGAAAGGCGTTCTCATACCCTGATACCCCTTTGTGGAAACCTAGAACAGAAGAAAGTCTCTGACGGATTAGGATGGCTCTGTCCTAGCTAGACCGAGTCACAACTACTTATTATATTATAGAAGACTCAGGCACACTTCCCTATACTTCTCCAGCCGTGACATCAAAATCCTCTTTCAGCCGATTCGAAAGCAGCAATAGATGAGATTGAATCAGACAGAAGGTTCACGCCTCACCCTTGCCTTGGGGGGATTGGCTCCATACTTGAAGGTTTGAAAAGGGGCGAAGCGGAGCACATGAGATTAAACGCTCCTTTTGCTGGACAGCGGTTCTTTCTTTTACAGATGTTGCAGGATAAACACTCTTTGAATAGGTTGTGACAGTGCCAAGGGTTGGTTTAAGCGGATGCCCCAAGGCTCTATGAGGAATGGCTCGTTTCGGTTGTTAAGGAACTTATTTCACATGGGTAAGCAGGCATGCGGCTTCACATTGTTTGATAGAATAGGGAGGAAGGATCAATTGCAAGCTGTGAGGGAGCTGCGGAGGTTTGGATTGAACAAATGCACAGATGTTCGCTTCAGATGGGATTGAAAGAGTGCCAGACGAATGCCCTGTTGAAAAAGAGTAAACTGCAAATTGAATAAAATAAAGAAGGCCGCCCCTTCCCTTTAAAGTAAAGCATTAAAATAAGATTTTCAGCGGTTCACGAGTGAACCTTCTCGAACAGCTGTTTTCGAAATTGAATCAGCAGTTTCATAATAGACGCAGCTGTTAGCAGGATTCGCAGGCGAGACATCTATATCTATTTCTTTATCATGTTGAAAGAGAGGATTTCTTGCTTGCTCTGGAATGAGAATGCCTTCACCCCTCAACCAACAAAAAATCATACGACGAATTTGGCCTTGCTCATGGCACTTCTTTTTCGTCACTCGCCCTTCCTCACAACATAAGGTTGAGTGCCCTCCCGTTCGATTAGCTCTCTCGCAACAAACAGAGGAACCGAGAATGAATATGCGCTTATGTGCTGCTGATTCTTCTTACTCCCGCTCGTGCCTCCCCGGTCCCGTATGGGGAGTCCCTTCGCTCGCCTAAGGGTGAGGGAAGAGTTCGTCGCTTCAACACTTGCCGAAGAGAAGGTATTCATTAAAGCAGTAATCATCAAATGCAACCTGTGAGGAAGAAGAATTCTCTTAGCAGACAAGAATGAAATTCAATTAGTCCCCTCGCGAAATAGCAATATAGATCCACTTCTCATTTGCAAGATCCGTTGTTCCAGATCCGGTGTTCACGGAATCGAGTTCAGATATACTTGCATCTTATTGGATTTTATACAGAATTCTCTCTATTACCGCATCAAAGACAGATTCAACAAGGCAAGTGCAGATTAAGCATTCACTTATTGAAGCCAAGAAGTAAGTCAGCAGGAAGCTGTGGAATTGAACTTGAACTTGCAGTCGAAGGCAGGAAAGTGCAAAGGAAGCGACTGAGTAACGCGAAAGTTCAAAGGAGGTGCGGAAAACTTCCCCTGTATGAAGGAAGGGAAGGTTAGCCTACGAAAGGGAAAGGAAAAGCGGTCTTATTCACCATAGCGCCTAAGGGGCAAGTTATAGGGTAAATAAGGCCAATAAAAAATGGAAAGAAACTCCGTTTTAGTTTTAGTACGCTTGGATGACCGACCAAAAAGGGAAGAAAGCAACGTACTCTCGATATAGGACAGCCCACCGAATAGCTTCCTTTCGAATGAGGTTGGGGAACCAGAGTCGACGAGGTTAGGTCCCGGCGCCCGAATGAATGTAACTCTTTTTTTCCTTGTTGGACGCTTGGTTGATTGAATATCCCTTTCATTGCCTCCCGAGAGTAGCTTGAGTCTTAATCCGCCTTTAGGGAGTGAAGTGAACCGGGGGTGAAAGAATCGGGGGTGAACGTATCCGCTCTTTTAGCCATATCCGAAAGTCAGTAACCGCTCGTCCTTTCTTCCGTCATGCTTTTCATAGCTATCCGAGGATCCTTTAACTGCCGATGCCGATGCCGAATTCACAAGGGTATTCGCTAAGCAAAAGACTGACGAACAGACAGTAATGCAATGGGTAAGTCCTTAACTAAGTTAAGTTAAGTTGATAACATTTACAGCGGGCCCTATCTCTTTAATATTGCACTGCACTGATCGAAGAGGAATTAGATTGTCAACAGTCAATTTCCCATCATTTGCACTTCGTATTGGATTCCGCTTTTTCTAATAGACAGAGGGGCGTAGCGCTTTTATTTTGAGGATAAGTTTCTATATCCCACTCTGAAAAAAGAATAGGTAAGTTGACCAACTGCTGAGCGGTTCCTGACGGCTTTATTGCCCTTTGCTTCAAAGAAAACTCCTGGGAAGAGAAAGTCCCTCTGCAAAAGCTGACGCTCTCGCTTCATGTTCTGTCTAATCGCCTCTTTCCTCGACTTTTTCTGATCCTGAGGCGCCTCTTTCGGTTTCTTTTCCAGTCAACGGATGATTCGGCATCTTTGGATGATTATGCTTACTATTCGATACTGGATTACCTGCCTCTCTATTCCTTCGCATTCGTCGTAAGCCCTTTCCTTTTCATGTCAGTCTCTATGCGTGGATATCTTATACTCTAAAAAGAGCGCATTCGAGGCATGAATCCTCTTCCACTTCAAAGGGAAATCCCCCGGTCTTCCTCCCATTGCAAGGGCTGTCACTTGACGGCATAAGGAAAGCAGGTAAGAAGAGCAAAGAAAAAGCCCTTTCGCCTTTTCATTCTGTTTATAAATTCTTTATGGTTGAAGTTTTTTTCTCTCTATGTGAATGCGGTTCCATTCTTCGTTGCTATTACTGACCTATGTTCGTTAATCCCTAATCTGTGACGCATATGACTATTACTGTATAAAAGGAAGCATGGAAGTACTAAAAGGGCCTCGATAAGCCTCTGTGACGCAATGGAAGTACTAAAAGGGCCTCGATAAGCCTCGGTGTCAAAGAATAAAAGGTAGACTCGGTCTTCTACCTCAACAAGGCAAGTGCAAAAGTAAAGGTAGCGCATTAATTCATTTCCTGAAGCAAGGGAAGGAACTGAGCGCCCCCGGCGGAGAAATGAAAGAATTCACAAAAATTACAGCTGCCGCCTTCACATCCGAAACTGAAAAATCATCAGTTGGAGAATCGTTTTGACTTTGACAGGGTGGGCATGGTTAAGGCAGAATGGAAATAAAAAACTACTAAATGACTTAGTCTTGGCTTCTTCTGGATTTATGGAGACAGGGCTTAAGCCCATACTTGGAGCACGAATTCATACGTAAGATGCCCAGTTGGATCACTAATTCGTAGATGGACAACATCTCTCCTTGTAGTTATATTACTGTTTGCTTGCATGTTGGAGAAAGGGCTTTTTTTATGAAGAAAGAGGTTGAGTAAAGGGGCTTGCTTGCTGGCTAGCTCGTGCAATCAACGATAAATTCCTTCGCCTTAGTAAGCTAGCTTTCTAAGCGGGCGCAAGCCCTTTTCTCCGGGCACTACGGTAGGACGTGGATCGATCATGACGAGAATGGACTTTTCCGTAATGTAATAGAAGAGTCACAGTCCAGTTCCCCCGGCTTTCTCTTTCTTCTTACGTCTAAGAATAAGAGATATGAATGAAAGCGGGTAAGGGCTTGGCTTAACCCTTTGTTCTCTCCTAATCGGGTCGGAGGCGGAGACTGGCAAAGTTCATCATTCAATAGTCCCGAAGGCGTCGCCCAACGAGTGGCAGATTTGGATGGAGTCTCGCTTGGATGCTAAGGCAGAAAAGTCTTTCTGGATAGAATCTCGCTCATGGAGGAAGAGTACGCGTGCTAGCGCGCTACGGCTTAGGCAGTTGATCGGATCAGATAGCCAAAAGGGCAACCGCACATCAAATTCCGATCAACAAGAAGGAGGTATGGCTGAGTGGCTTAAGGCATTGGTTTGCTAAATCGACATACAAGAAGATTGTATCATGGGTTCGAATCCCATTTCCTCCGGCACGGAAGTGGAACGAGCGGGCGAAATTACGAAAGAACCGAACCCCTTGGTGGAGTCCAGTCCCCCGGAGGACAGAATAGCACTACGACGTGACTAGGAGCAGAGAGCCCGTTGCGCGTTGTTTTTTTTTTTGACCGGCCGCACTTCTTTCTATAAGCAAGCTCCCTCCGGCCGGGAAGGGGCTGGACGGCTCTCGGTTCTGGAGCATGTTGGGAGAGCGGCAGTTGAAAGAGCTGCTCGAAAGCTTTACGAACAATCGAAAAGGGCCCTTTCCCTTAATGCAAGCAAACAGTAAGTAAAGGCCCCTTAACTTAAACTTAAAGGGCTTTTCTCTTTCGACAGAATAAAGTGTAGGGCGCTCTTCGATGAAGAAAACAGACTTTAGGAAAGTGGTTCAGGTAGCTCAGCTGGTTAGAGCAAAGGACTGAAAATCCTTGTGTCAGTGGTTCGAATCCACTTCTAAGCGGGCGAAGGGTTCAAAGCGTAGCCGGGAGCGAGCCGGTTGAAATTCAAGCAAGTAAACAGACGAAAAAAATGTGAGCGCTCCTGCACTATACGGCTTTTTGGCGTCGCCCTATGAGGAGGAAGATTTTCTAAAAAGCGGTTGAAACCTCGGATTGGTTCTCGCGTCCTTGTGCCAAAAAGGATGAGCGAGTTCGGTTCGAGTGAAGATCGATCGGGTAGATCTATATGCTTCGGAGGGTGAGACGAGGTGTAGCGCAGTCTGGTCAGCGCATCTGTTTTGGGTACAGAGGGCCATAGGTTCGAATCCTGTCACCTTGATGTGATGATCTGATGTGCACCCGTAGGCCTTAAGGCTGACGAAAAAAAGCACATTAAGGGTAAAAAAGGGTAAACCATGAGACGACTAATTTCTTTACTTCTTTCTTTGAAGACCTTCGATTCACATATTGGACTGGGAAGAAAAAGGGGGGGAAATCTTTTTTATAAAGCATCTTTTTCTTTAAATATGGCACGAAAAGGAAATCCGATTTCGGTAAGACTTGGGCTGAATAGTAGTTCAGATTCTTCTTGGTTCAGTGAGAGCGACCGCGGGAGTCGCCGAATCTTTCTGTATTTTTTTTTTACACGACTTTTTTGCACTGCGATTATCCTTATGTCTCTTTTATTTCTTATTTTTTGGCTAACCGGTACCTGGGATTCTTTTGATTTACTTCTGGAGAAGGTTGGCTTCTCGCTGGGTGGTCGAGCCCTCTCCTGGACTTTAAGGCTTTTGGGCTGCTCAGCAGGGCTTGCCTTGACAGTGGGCTTTGCTTTAAGGTGCCTGCTCACAGGCGAGGACTGGGGGGCGCATATGATGCTCCCTTCCGGCGAGGGGACATCAAGCTCGGCTCCAGGTAGTGTACAGCCACCCGCACCTGCCCCCGAAAGCCTTCAGCCTGAAGACCCCTTTTCTTATACTCCTTTGATCCCAGACGAAAATAGGTGGCAAGAACTAAATGATCGTCTGGGGATCAATTCGGTAGCAAGGCCGATAGACCTGGGGGTACGTGATAAAATTGTCGACACCCAGGTCCTTATCGAAAAAAAAATAGAAAAAGCGCTGCTGTCCGACGGGTACTCCCCGCAGGAAATCTTGCGGGAGAGGCACAAGATTCGCGCGATTCTCTTCTATCCTCACGGCGCCCCTTTATCGGGGAGGACCTACAATCAATATCTGGACTTGATGGAAAACCACGGTACACACCGTAGCGGTCCATATCGCCGTCTGGCAGAAGCTATCTACCAGAAGGATCTTTCTTTGGGAGGAGATCGCTTTTCCCTTTACAAAAAAAGAAGATTCTTCTGATATCAAGAAGAATGAATCCTTTTTCTATTTTTGTCTTGTGGGGCAAAGCCTCACTCACATCAACAAAGGGAAAACTAAGTTAAGAGGACACCGGGCCGCTTTCCGATGTGTCTGTCCGAAGAGTCTTCTATTTTATGTAAATTTCATGACAAATCTGGTTCGATGGCTGTTCTCCACTAACCACAAGGATATAGGGACTCTCTATTTCATCTTCGGTGCCATTGCTGGAGTGATGGGCACATGCTTTTCCGTACTGATTCGTATGGAATTAGCACGACCCGGCGATCAAATTCTTGGTGGAAATCATCAACTTTATAATGTTTTAATAACGGCTCACGCTTTTTTAATGATCTTTTTTATGGTTATGCCTGCGATGATAGGTGGATTTGGTAATTGGTTTGTTCCGATTCTGATAGGTGCACCTGACATGGCATTTCCACGATTAAATAATATTTCATTCTGGTTGTTGCCCCCTTCTCTCTTGCTCCTATTAAGCTCAGCCTTAGTAGAAGTGGGTAGCGGGACTGGGTGGACGGTCTATCCGCCCTTAAGTGGTATTACCAGCCATTCTGGAGGAGCAGTTGATTTAGCAATTTTTAGTCTTCATCTATCTGGTGTTTCATCCATTTTAGGTTCTATCAATTTTATAACAACTATCTTCAACATGCGTGGACCTGGAATGACTATGCATAGATTACCCTTATTTGTGTGGTCCGTTCTAGTAACAGCATTCCTACTTTTATTATCACTTCCGGTACTGGCGGGGGCAATTACC